AAAATAAATCCACTTGGTTTCAGACTTGGTACAACCCAAAGTCATCATTCTCTTTGGTTTGCACAACCAAAAAAGTATTCTGAAGGTTTAGAAGAAGATAAAAAAATACGAGACTGTATTAAAAATTATGTCCAAAAGAATATAAGAATATCCTCTGGTATGGAGGGAATTGCACGTATCGAAATTCAAAAAAGAATCGATCTCATTCAGATCATAATCTATATGGGATTTCCTAAATTATTAATTGAAGATAAACCCCGAAGAGTCGAAGACTTACAGATGACTGTTCAAAAAGAACTGAATTGTGTCAATCGAAAACTTAATATTGCTATTACCAGAATTGCCAATCCGTATGGGCATCCTAATATTCTTGCTGAATTTATAGCCGGCCAATTAAAAAATCGCGTTTCATTTCGAAAAGCAATGAAAAAAGCTATTGAATTAACAGAACAGGCAAATACAAAAGGAATTCAAGTACAAATTGCAGGACGTATCGACGGAAAAGAAATTGCACGTGTTGAATGGATCAGAGAAGGCAGAGTTCCCTTACAAACAATTGAAGCTAAAATTGATTATTGTTCCTATACAGTTCGAACAATATATGGGGTCTTAGGAATAAAAATTTGGATATTCGTAGACGAAGAATAAACAAACTTGATTTGTCTTTACATTATTATCCAACGATAAAAAAAACCGAAAACTATGTAGTATAACACTATACTATCCAGTAATAAAACAGTAAGAAAAAAATTGCAGTCTTCTTTTTATGTTTAATAAAAAACAAGCAATTCTATAAGATTTAATAAAAATTTTCATCAAAACTCCTTTAATATAATTGCTATGCTTAGTGTGTGACTCGTTGTTTTAGGATTCGATTAATAGATTAAGATAAAAAAAAGAACTTACCTAATTAAGAGCAACTAATAACTATAGCATTAATAAATAACCTAAACAACTCATTGCTTCGCATTATCTGGATACAAAAAAATCAGTAAAGATATGTTAGGCTGATCATATCATTATAGCAACTGAATAAAAAACAAAAAGAATAAAGAAATATGATTATCCGTTAGGAAAGGTAATCAAAAAGTATGCGGATAAATGGAAGTATGAAAGAAAGAGAGAAAAAATTGAATATTAATGATATATGATTCCAACTTGGAAAGTCTATGAGGTCACTGTAAGAAAAACAATGTAATAAAGCATAAATACAGATTAATTCATAATTAATAATTAGATAAATCTGTAAACAAAAAATTAAGAGCCTCGAGCCAATAAAAACTGAGAAAATTGACTCAAAAACAAATAAAAAAATGATTTCATGTAAGAGCTCCATTGTAGAATTCAGACCTAATGATTACTCAAGAAGCGATGGGAACGACGGAACCCATGAATATAGAGGATTCTAGTAACAAAACAAATCGTAGTACTTCATTGGACAGGATGGCGGAATAAACCAGAAACTTTATTATCTATTTTTATTTTGATTCTGAGACCTCGTGGGATACACATCAAACTTAAATAGATATTGAAAGAGTAAATATTCGCCGGCGAAATTTTTTTATTGGCAAAAAAATGAAAATGAAAAAGTAAAATAAGGATTTGTTAGAATATTCTAACTATAACAAAAAGTACATTCGAGATAATCATATTACGTTATTTTGAAATAAATAGAAATCGAATTCATCGTGGATTCTATTTTGAAAAAGACATACACAACTTTAGAAGAGATCAGATCAAATTTCCAAAAAATACTATGATTAATAGGCTTAATCATTAATGAAATATATATATTAATACAAGACAAGCTTTTTTTATTCGCAAGGAGCTGGATGAGAAGAAATTCTCACGTTCAGTTCTGTAGTAGAGGTGGAATTTATATTTTATAAAAAATCCATCAACTATAACCCAAAAAGAACCAGATTTCGTAAACAACATCGAGGAAGACTAAAAGGAATATCGTCTCGTGGGAATCGTATTTGTTTTGGCAGATATGCTCTTCAAACACTTGAACCCGCTTGGATCACATCTAGACAAATAGAAGCAGGGCGACGAGCAATGACACGAAATGTACGACGTGGTGGAAAAATTTGGGTACGTATATTTCCCGACAAACCAGTTACAGTAAGACCCGCGGAAACGCGTATGGGTTCTGGGAAAGGATCCCCAGAGTATTGGGTAGCTGTGGTTAAACCAGGTAAAATCCTTTATGAAATGGGTGGTGTCCCCGAAAATATAGCCAGAAAAGCTATTTCAATAGCGGCATCAAAAATGCCTATAAAAACGCAATTCATTATTTCTGAATAGGGATATAGAATGAAAAAGAGAAATAACATTTAAATTTAAGGATAAAACGATTAGAAGTTTTTTTTGACAAACAATATTTTTTGACTTCGTCCTTTGCATTAAAAGAAGAGAGACAAAAAAATGATATGATTCAACCACAAACCTATTTAAATGTAGCAGATAACAGCGGGGCTAGAGAATTGATGTGTATTCGAATAATAGGAGCTAGTAATCGCCGATATGCTCATATTGGTGACGTTATTGTTGCTGTAATCAAGGAAGCAATACCAAATACTCCTCTAGAAAGATCAGAAGTGATCAGAGCTGTAATTGTACGTACTTGTAAAGAACTCAAACGTAACAATGGGACGATAATCCGATATGATGACAATGCCGCAGTTGTCATTGATCAAGAAGGAAATCCAAAAGGAACTCGAGTTTTTGGGGCGATACCACGGGAATTGAGACAATTAAACTTTACTAAAATAGTTTCATTAGCTCCTGAGGTATTATAAGACCTAACTATCGATAGTTAGTATAGGATTAAAAGTATTTAAATAAAATTAAATAATAGATTGTGTATCACGCATATACCCTTAAAAAAAATATATTAATAATTTCATTCATAGATTAATATCTAATTCGTATATATCTATATATAAATAAAAGAATATAAATAAAAGACAAAAAAACATGTTGATTATATCAAAATTATAGAACAAACAATTAAGGAATTTTAACTTATCATGGGGAAAGACACTATTGCTGATATAATAACCTCTATACGAAATGCTGACATGAATAGAAAAGGAACGGTCCGGGTAGGATCGACTAACATTACCGAAAGCATTGTGAAAATACTTTTACGAGAGGGTTTTATCGAAAACGTAAGGAAACATCGCGAAAACAACCAATATTTTTTTATTTTAACCCTAAGACATAGACGAAATAAGAAAGAATCCTATAAAAATCTTTTAAATTTAAAAAGAATAAGTCGACCTGGTCTACGAATATATTCTAACTCTCAACGAATTCCACGAATTTTAGGCGGAATAGGAATTGTAATCCTTTCGACTTCTCAAGGTATAATGACAGATCGAGAGGCTCGACTAAAAAGAATCGGCGGAGAAATTTTGTGTTATATATGGTAATTTGTGTTATATATGGTAATCCTTATAATTGGATATCCAGAACTTACCATTTTTGAAAAAAAAAGTTGTGTAATACCACCCCTGCGAAAAAAGTTTAGAATTTTTTACCTCAAATTAAATAAAAAAAATTAATGATTACTTAAAGTTTTCTTTCTTAATCACTTCCACACAGCATGGTTCGAATTTTTTTAGATACTCAATATTTATTTAATTTGAGGTCATGCGTCTGAAAGGATTCGACTCGAGGTATACCTATAAGAGATAGGCGAAAAAGATAAAAATTTTAGTAAGTTCTTAGGTATACGTTAATGAGGGGACAGCTATTTTCTAGACTCCATAAAAAGGATTCAAATGAGTAAGTGGTTTTATCAATTTCAACATTCCTGTGACGAAGATACAATTCAAGATTCAAAAATATCAAGAAACCTTTTTTTTTCGTCAAACAATAAGTATATTCAGAGAACTAAGGAACAACAACTATGAAAATAAGGGCTTCCGTTCGTAAAATTTGTGAAAAGTGTCGACTAATCCGTAGGAGGGGACGAATTATAGTAATTTGTTCCAACCCGAGGCATAAACAAAGACAAGGCTAATCTTACTAAAGGAACTAAAAGAAAGGAAAAAGTACTTCCAAGGAGCTGGCAAAAAAAGGTCCGGTTTAACATTAAATGGATATATCCATATATTTCTTGTGAAATGAAAAAAAATGGCAAAACCTCTATTAAGAATTGGTTCACGTAAAAATGTACGTAGTGGTTCACGTAAAAATGTACGTAGAATACCAAAGGGCGTTATTCATGTTCAAGCAAGTTTCAACAATACCATTGTCACCGTTACAGATGTACGAGGTCGGGTTATTTCTTGGTCCTCCGCGGGTACTTGTGGGTTTAGGGGCACAAGAAGAGGAACACCTTTTGCTGCTCAAACTGCAGCAGGAAATGCTATTCGAGCAGTAGTGGATCAAGGTATGCAACGAGCTGAAGTAAGGATAAAAGGCCCTGGACTAGGAAGAGATGCAGCATTACGAGCTATTCGTAGAAGCGGTATACTTTTAAGTTTTGTACGAGATGTAACCCCGATGCCACATAATGGTTGCAGACCCCCTAAAAAAAGACGTGTATAGAACTAAATAAAGACTGAAAGGGTTTCAAGAGAAATAAACGATTCAATGATCTGATCAAATAAAATTACTATGGTTCGAGAGAAAGTCAAAGTATCTACTCGGACACTACAGTGGAAGTGTGTTGAATCAAGAAGAGACAGTAAGCGTCTTTATTATGGACGCTTTATTTTGTCTCCACTTATGAAAGGTCAAGCCGACACAATAGGCATTGCGATGCGACGAGCTTTACTTGGCGAAATAGAAGGAACATGTATTACAAGTGCAAAATCTGAGAATATACTACATGACTATTCTAATATAGTAGGGATTAAAGAATCAGTACATGAAATTTTAATGAATTTGAACGAGATTGTATTAAGAAGTAATCTATATGGAACGCGCAACGCACTTATTTGTGTCCAAGGCCCCGGATATATAACTGCTCGGGACATAATTTTACC